TTTTTCGGAAACAAAGGGAAAAAATAATGCCTAAACTCTAAACTTCAAAGTAGAAGGGCTAATCAGTTATTTCTTCCATGGCCCCGAGGATTCCAATATTAGCATTGATGGTACGGAAATGTAACTCGCTATTCAAACAACTATTCAGAGTTCCTAGAGCCCCCTGTAAGACTTGTTGGAAAACTTGTTGTCGGACCTGATTAATCGCTCTTTGTTGTTCAAAATGAAGGGTTTCATTTTTGTAATTTTCTAATTGTTCCAAACTATCAGAAGTAGCATTAATCAAATTGGCTTTTTCTCGTTCTATCTCAGAGTATCCATTCATTCGATACTCATCTGCTTCCATTTCCACTTTCCTTAAACGAGCCCGAGCTCGTTCGAGCTGCTCAATAGCCCCTCTACGTAATTCTTCCGAATTTCGAATAGTACTCAAAATCCTCTGTTTTCGATTATCTAATAAATCATTTAATGAAAGTAGATTATCTTACCATTAATTTCACAACATCCATGATCTCTTCCCGAACCAAACATGAATCTTTCGATTCATTTGGCTCTCACGCTCCATTTTTGATTTTGCGGGCATTCCCATATCTTTTTTTATGTAATGAGCCTATCCTCTCTATTTCTGTTTGTATTCAAACATAGCAAAACCAATACAAGACCAGAATATTAGGAGGACTCTTCCGACCAGACAAAAAATCTATAATTGTCAGCAAAGTTGTTTTTTTATTTGTTCTTTTTGAAAATTTATATATTTTCAATTTTCATTTTATTTCCTTTTTTATTCAAATCCAAAAATTCCTCTTTTTTATACATAGGTTGTCGATTCGGCATTGGATAATATTGGATAATAAAGGGGCAAGATGCCCTTTCTTTATTCTAGTAAATGGTTCAAATCATTTTATCGATATGAGTGTTCTATATCGGAAAAATTACCAACTATTCTTTTTTAAACCATTTCGGTACTAACGTAGTGGTAGAAAGAGTACCATGTTGTGCCCGGACTTCAAACAGTTTAGCTTTAACCATGTTAATGGTCTCACATTATTGGTTGATAGAGAATCAAAGTTTACTTACCAATGAATAACGAAATGCTATGGTTCTTACATATGATTTATGAATTTACTCAGAAGGAATTCGTTGAGATTATGCACTTTTTTTCTGATTCATTCTATACTATAAAAATAGAATATAAAATAAAAATAACATAAAAAAAAAAAAAAAAAAAATAAAGTGCAGCCGGTTGGGTCCAACCTATTCTTGAAATATACAACTCGCACACACTCCCTTTCCAAAAAAAATCAATACACCAAGCACTACACTTAGATTTATTGGATTTGTTGCTAAAATATCGGTATTAAACCCGAAACTCCCGGCGGATGGCCAACGGCCTAAGGAAACGAAAGAATCGGTTACATTTTTCATACGCTCTCCTCTTATAGATAGGACTAACAAAGAACAGAGTTCTTTTTGTATCACTTGGCTCGCCCTTTTTTTTGATCGATTTCTTTTTTTTCTTAATTTCCCATTTTTAATGGGAGTAGATTCAATTTAGTTATTGAATTTGAGAATTACAAAATTTCTTATTTTTTTTTCTTTTTTTGAAGTTTCCGATAAGATAGTTATTAAGTTAGGTACTAAGGTCTCGTGTCAATTGCAAAATATCTCCTTTGTTCAAACACTTCTTAAAAGAAAAGTCAAAATTCCATCGTAGTAAACTAAGGACGGGAAGGAAGAAAGCGAGCGAATCCACTAATTCCTCATTCTCAAATCAGTCCTTCCGGGGGTATTGTTGCAACAAATACATAATTGTAGGAGTAAAGTATTGATATAATTCACAAAAGCAAACGGCAACGAGTTAATAAAATAAGAAAAAAGTACGTTATGTACTTTTTTCCATTTTCATTCGAGGATTAAATTAAACAAAAGGATTCGCAAATAAAAGCGCTAATGCCACGACCAGTCCATAAATTGTTAAAGCTTCCATAAAAGCTAGACTAAGCAATAAAGTACCTCGTATTTTTCCTTCTGCTTCTGGTTGTCTCGCAATACCTTCTACGGCTTGGCCTGCAGCAGTACCTTGACCAACTCCAGGTCCAATAGAAGCAAGCCCTACAGCCAATCCAGCAGCAATAACGGAAGCGGCAGAAATCAGTGGATTCATGATGATAGGTTCCTCGCACCAAAAAAAAATGGTTAATGATACAATCAACCAATGAATTATTATTTATTTGATCACTAAAATCTATGGAGTCAAAGTAACTAAAACTTCGAATAAAAAAAAATAATATAATATAGATTAGATAGGGATAACCCCTATATAACTAGTATATATCTAATATCACATATACATTTGTTTCTTTCATAACGTAAACCGCCCGCATTTTATATTGAATTGGATTCTAGAATAATTCTTCGAAAGATATACAGGGGCTGTGGCTGGGCTTATAAGCATTCCATATATCTAGTGTGACACCCCTAACCCATTCACCATTTCGTAATATCGTCTATTTTTCCTCCTACAACTCTAGTCATATATATATATGTATTTCTATCTATTATGTTCCTCAACCAAGTAGATTATATGCATTGCCTCGATTAGGATAAGCTAAAAAAAAAAGACTATTTCGAAAACTAATCAATGATGACCCTCCATGGATTCCCCTATATAAGCCGCAGCTAAAGTTGCAAAAATAAGAGCTTGAATACCACTTGTAAATAATCCAAGAAACATGACAGGTATAGGAACTACTAAAGGTACTAAAGAAACAAGAACAACAACTACTAATTCATCAGCCAATATATTCCCGAAAAGTCGAAAACTAAGAGATAAAGGTTTTGTGAAATCTTCTAGGATGTTAATTGGTAAAAGGATTGGAGTTGGTTGAATGTATTTTCCGAAATAGCCCAATCCTTTTTTGGTAAGACCTGCATAAAAATATGCCACTGACGTGAGTAAAGCTAAAGCAACAGTAGTATTTATATCATTCGTGGGGGCGGCTAACTCCCCATGAGGTAACTGTATGATTTTCCAAGGTAAAAGAGCACCTGACCAATTAGAAACAAAAATAAATAGGAACATAGTTCCAATAAAGGGAACCCAAGGACCATATTCTTCTCCAATCTGAGTTTTGCTCAAGTCTCGAATAAATTCAAGGACATATTCGAAGAAATTCTGACCATCGGTTGGAATGGTTTGTGGATTCCGAACAACTAGGATGACTGAACCTAATAAGATAGCAATTACGACCCAAGAAGTGATAAGTACTTGGGCATGAATTTGTAAACCTCCTATTTGCCAATATAAATGTTGGCCTACTTCTACACCTGATATATCGTATAACCCCTTGAGTGTTTTAATGGAACATGGTATAACATTCATATTGTCCTCTGGCAGAAATCGAACTTCAAAAAAAAGAATTATTTTGATTCAACCATCTCTTTCTCAACTCATCCGCTTTCATCATTAATCATATATTTAGGATACCAAGAAATCACATAACATAATATCAATATCCCATTTTATCTCTTTTTAAAAATGCAAGACAAGAATAGTAACCGATCCAATAAAATAAATTAAAATAATTAACTAATCTTATTATTCTTAATCATAACATAATCATAATCAACGACTTCTTATATAGCTAGAACGACCCTCACAAATTGCGGATACTAATTTGTTAAGAATCAATCGGATTGAAGCTATAGCATCATCGTTGGCTGGAATCGAAATATCTGCGAGATCTGGGTCACAATTTGTATCGATTAAACAAATCGTCGGAATTCCCAAAATGACACATTCTCGAAGAGCCGTATATTCTTCTTGCTGATCGACGATGATTACAATATCGGGCAACCCCGTCATATATTTGATCCCACCCAGATATGTTTGCAAAGTAGATAATTTTCTCTTCAACATTGCTGCATCTCTTTTAGGGAGACGGTTGAGTTTCCCCATCTTTTGTTCTGCTCTTAAGTCTCTGAACTTATGAAGTCTCGTTTCCGTAGTGGACCAATTCGTTAACATACCACCGAGCCATTTTCTATTAACATAATGACATCGAGCCCTTATTGCAGCCGATGCTACTAAATCTGCTGCTTTATTTTTGGTACCAACGATTAAGAAGTTTTTTCCTCGACTTGCTGCATCAAAAACTAAATCACAGGCTTCTGATAAAAAACGAGCAGTTCTAGTAAGATTTATAATATGAATACCTTTACGCTTTGCAGAGATATAAGGGGCCATTCTAGGATTCCATTTCTTAGTACCATGACCAAAATGAACTCCTGCTTCCATCATCTCTTCCAAATGGATGTTCCAATATCTTCTTGTCATTTTTCCCACGCTTTCTCTTTTTTTTTTAATAAATAAATAATTGTTCCTACGGAACTTTCTACCGGGATTGACCATTGATACACAGCCCAAACCATTAATTTTTATTATTACTTACTAAATTTTATTTATTACCAAATCAATAACTAGAAAATAACTAGAAAGTAATTTAAAGAAGAAATCTCTCCTTAGGAATTATGAATTCGCGTAAATAAATTTTCTGGTGTGTCGTGGAAATTGCTTGGGGCGCAAGAACAAAAAAATTCTCTATGGTGTAACAAAATATCTCTCATTTCCAACTCGAATAGATTTTTCTTTTTGATTTCCAAATGAATGTTTTTGTCTTGCCTTGAACGGTGCACTAATTTTTTGAATCCCGTACCGACAGGGATAATACCCCCCAGAACAACATTTTCTTTCAAACCCTTCAACCAATCAATACGACCCCGTAGAGCAGCTTTTGCTAAAACTCTAGCAGTTTCTTGAAAACTTGCTTCGGATATGAAACTTTGAGTATTCAGAGATGCCCTCGTTATTCCCAATAAAATTGCCCGATAACAGATCGCTTCGTCTAAAGCACGCCCTGCTCGTTCCGCTCGCAACAATCCGATTAATTCTCCAGGTAAAAAAACATTAGACATTCCATCTTCTGAAACCAACACTTTTGATGTTACTTGCCGTACAATAATCTCTATATGTCTATTATGGATCTGTACCCCCTGGGATCGATAAACCTTTTGGATCTTATTAACCAAAGAGATACGACTTTGGGCTATGGTTAGCTCAGCTCCAATTAAGAATCCCCAAGGAATTCCAAGAATTCTTGGTATACGCTCGTTCCAACCTTCAACTCTCCTTTCAAGGTTCATTGATATTGAACCAATCGAGCGAACTTCTAAGATTTGTTCCACTTTTGGAAGACCTTGCGTTATGTCACCAGATCGGGATTTTTCATATATAAATGTAACTAATGTATCTCCTTCAAAAAGGGTTTCTCCATAATGTCCATGAACAGTCGCCCCTGGAGTGGCCAAATAGGGCTTAGCAGATCTTATAATTAAGGAGTCAACATGAACAATTAAAATTTGACCAGATTTTTTTATGCGTGGTCCATATTTAAATAGACATATATTTTCACAAATAAATTGTCCAATGCTAATTATTGTGGATGTCTCTTCACAATAATTGTAATGTAGAAAGCACCAATTCAAATGGAATGGATTCAAAATGATGTTATTGCATGGACCAGGATTATAAATCCTCCTATTTTCATCTATTAAACAGTATTTAAGTACTTCAAGTACTTGGAAAGTCTGTTTAAAATTGTCAAGTAGCCAATATTTGTTTAACAAGATCTGATTATGAGTTATTAAATGGTAAGATGAATAAAAGTTCACTATTTTAGGTACAATAGTACCTAAGGGACCCAACAAATCCCTAATTGGAGTTATAGGATTTGACTCTTTTGCCGCATTGTTATATTTCGAACCGTTGAATGGACCAACTCGAAAACAATTGAATGATGACAAAATTATCAAAGATTGGCATTCCTTATTTCGATTCAACAACGTACCGACAGTTTCTTGATGCTGGGTAACTAATGGAATCTTCCCTTTGGAATAAAAAGGATTGATATTGGTGCGATCTAATCCATTATCGGGAATCAATCCTGAACCCGCCGTATCATACCTTTTTCCAGTATATGAAATAGTAGACTTGACTAACTCAATTCTTATGAAATCGCGAATCAGATCATTTGCCCTTACCTCAACAAAGGAAGCATGAACCTCTTCTATAGAACCGTTTTTTTCTTGGTCCCAATTCAATACTAAGCAAGTCCGAACTAATTGAATACTTGTGTGAGAAATTCCTCGAATTGACTTTCCATTTCCATAAAGGATATAATTGACAACTCTAAGTTGGACATTATCTTTTTCTTGCAATAGATCTTGAGGGAAAAGTTTTTCTAAATTTATCCCATCAGCTATTTCATATGTGACTACGGGCCGAACCAAAACAAAATACTTTTTTTTGGTCGGTGTGATCCGTTGGACATAGATCCCATTTTTCAATTTTTTTGATTCCTTAGAATTTGTTTTTTCCGTTCCTGGCGGTATCAAAATGCCACTGTGTCTGGATATCTTATCTGTCTCTCCGGGAAAATGAATATCTCCAGAAAAGATTTTCAGTTCAATACTTTTTTTTTTTCTCTCCACTCGGACTAATCCACCTACTCGGCTTCTTGTATTTGTATTTAAAGCGAGTTGTGTATCTACTCCAATGATACTATTGTTACGAACCATTATGGACGAAGATCCGGGTAAGATATGTACCTCTTCGGGAATAAAAAAAAACCGATCCACTTTCATTTGGTATTTCGGACTAAATTCTTTTGCTCCTCGATACTCAATCAAATCTTCTTTTTTTACGATAGAATCCGCCTCTACAGTCCCATATTTAGTAATTCCCGAACTCTTTCTTCTGTATCGTGGATCATCAAAATAAGCAAGAATACTATTTCTACGTAAAATACCATTTATGGGTATTTCAATGGAAATATTAAAAGAGGGTATTAGTTCTTTCTCTCGTTCTTGATCATATTGTAATGGGATGAGAAATCTATTTCTTCGCTTTTTTGCCAAGAAATCGGAATTCTCTTGGAGAATCGAAGGATATATGAAATTCCAATGACCATTGGATATGATTCGATCAAGTCTTGAATAGTCAAGAATTTCCCTATCTTTTTTACCAGAAGGATCCAACAATTTATGTCTTACTCGATCATTAGTGATTGAGAGGTCAGAGATATCTATTTCGTCGACAGAAAAAAAATGAACATTCATTTGATCTTGATCCTTGTGGAGCGAAAAAGACACTATACTGGATCCGCATGGACCTCCTGCTAATATCCATAAATGACTTGTTTTTGGTAATAGATGAACATTACTATATGTATATTCGGGTGCATGGTAGACATCGGTACTCCAATGCATTTCTCCCTCTGATTCAGAATAAATATGTTTTCGAGCCTTCTCTTTAAAATGAAAAGTGGACGTTCCGGCACGAATCTCAGCAATCACTTGTTCCGATTCTACATATTGATCATTTTGCACTAAAATCAAACTTTTTGGTGGAATATTCACACTATGTATAATATCCCGACTCTCAATAGTTACATACAAGTCTATAGAACATAGAAAAGCAGGATGCCCATGACGGGTACGTGTGGGATGAACCAAATACTCGTTGAACTTTATTTTTCCATTAGAAGGAGCTCGTACATGTTCGGCAGTACCGCCTGTGAATACTCCACCCGTATGAAAAGTTCTTAATGTTAGTTGAGTTCCAGGTTCCCCAATTGATTGGCCCGCAATAATACCTATGGCTTCCCCCAATTCGACCAGGTCGCCGTGAGTGGGGCTTCTGCCATAACATAATTGACAGATCCAAGATGTATTCCTGCAAGTAAAGGGGGTTCGAATATATATTGGTTGTGCTCGAAAGGTTATGAATCGATTGGCAAGTCCAATCCCAATATCTTGATTTCGAGTGGCAATGCATCGTATCCCCATATATATATCGTCTGCTAATACACGACCAATTAGGGTTTGGACAAAAATTTTTTCTGTCACCCCATTTCGAGGACTCACGGAAATACCTCGGATAGTACCACAATCTGTTCTACGTACAATAATGTGTTGAACTACTTCAACAAGTCTACGCGTGAGGTATCCAGCATCTGATGTTCGTACAGCAGTATCCACGACCCCTTTTCGCGCTCCGTAGCAGGAAATTATATATTCTGTCAAAGAAAGCCCTTCGCGTAAATTGCTTTGGATGGGTAAATCAATCATTTGTCCTTGGGGATCCGACATTAATCCTCTCATACCTACTAATTGATGTACCTGAGATGCATTTCCTCGAGCTCCCGAAAAGGACATTAGATGGACTGGATTAGAGGGATCGGTCATCCGAAAATTAGGATTCATTTCTTGTCTCAAATATTCACTTGTGGCATACCATATCTCAATGGATTGACGTAATTTTTCTACTGCGTGTACATTCCCATAATGATGGTCTTTCTCCAAAATAAAACTTTGTTGTTCAGCATCTTGGACTAACCATCCCTTAGAAGGTATTGTTAAAAGATCATCAATCCCTAATGAAATAGATGTAGCAGTGGCTTGCTGGAAACCCAAAGTCTTCACTTGATCCAAGATATGTGATGTATATGCCATTCCGAAATGATCTATTAATCTGCTAATAAGTCGTTTCATAGCAGTTCCATCTATCACTTTATTGTAAAAGACCGGATCGGCCCGTTCTGCCATAAGTACCTCCATATTCTGCTGAGTAGGATTCGACAATGGGCTTGAGTCAGTGATTCGAAAACTTCCTTTCCTCAATGTCAATGTTGATTCACATAGAAATTCAGAAATTATGATAATACTAGTGAAATTGGATAGACCCAACTTCCCACGGGCACGAGTATCGTCTAATCGAATTTCTTAGTTTAGATAGCGTATGCCCGACAAAACCCCTGCACGGCTTCTTCTATTTCTCGATAAAAAGAAACATGACCAATAGTGGTTCGAATGTATATACAACGGATTTCTTTTTTCACACTTCCCCTTATTAAATAGGGCCCATAAATCTCATGATAAGTACCCAAAGATTCATATTGAACTTCGATGGGAACTTCTCTTGAGCCAATGACGCGTTGATCTAGTCGCCACCGGAGCCAAAAAGGACTATCTAAATTGATTCGTTTCTGCCGATAAGCTCCAAGCGCATCATAGGAACTACAAAAATACGGTTCTTTCTTTTTCGTATATTTATAGTTATTATTGTCAACTGTTTTATTTTGATAGTTTCCGCAATTATATGGATTATACCTATTTGCACAAATACCCCGTCGATTTCCGATCGTTAATACATAGAGTCCGATAAGCATATCTTGAGTCGGTACGGAAATGGGATCTCCAATAGCTGGAGACAAGAGATTCATATGAGAAAACATAAGTAAACGGGCTTCCGCTTGAGCTTCCAAAGATAAAGGTACATGAACAGCCATTTGGTCCCCATCAAAGTCTGCATTAAAGCCCTTACAAACTAATGGGTGTAAACAAATAGCGCGTCCCTCCACTAAAATGGGTTGGAACGCCTGTATGCCCAATCTATGCAGGGTAGGTGCTCTATTCAACAATACAGGATGCCCCTGCATAACTTCTTGAAGTATTTCCCATACAATCGGTTCTTTTTCCCGAATTTTACTTTTCGCAATCCCTATGTTAGAAGCAATATGTTGTCTGATTAGACCACGAATTACAAATGTTTGGAAAAGCTCTATTGCTATTTCTCGTGGTAATCCACATTGATGTAATGAAAGCGAAGGACCCACGACAATGACGGAACGCCCCGAATAATCGACCCGTTTACCAAGCAGAGTCTCACGAAATCTTCCCTCTTTGCCTTCAATTACATCTGAAAATGACTTGTAAACTTTATTATGACCATCCCTCATTGGTTGTCCGCGTATCCCATTATCAAGAAGTGTATCCACAGCCTCTTGTACCAATTTTTCCTGACACATTATTAATTCTCCTGGCGTAGACCTACTTGTTGCTAATAGATCGGTAAGAGTATTGTTCCGATAGATAACTCTTC